CTGCAAATCTTTTCTTTACTAAAAAACAAATAAAAAACGAATAATAAAAAGAAATATTCTTTATTTTATTTTTATATTTATATATAGAAATATATAGAAAATAAAAAAAGGGATAAAATAAGAACTGTAATGAGATAATAAAGAAGTATTTGGATATACGTAAAGATTTAATCCGCTTTTCAGTCGGAACAAAACAAGAAAAGTCTTTTTTTGTTTGAATAATTTTACTAAGTTATAAGTTGAAGTGAATTGAATCATTGAAGAAGTTCTATTTGTTCAATGAATTACTCTCCCCTCACTTCCCCCTTTTTTGTTTCTGTTTGTCCATTACTGTTATGAATCTAAAAAAAAAAAAAAAAAAAAAGAAGTTCAGATATACCTGTAAAAGATAACTAGGGATAAGAATCCTTGGCGAACAGGAGAAAAAACACGATTCTTTCGATACAAGACGACACAAGAAAAATACCTTTCTTGTGTCGTCTTGTATCGAATAGAAGATTAGGAAGACTAAAAAGACTTTATAGAAATCTTTTTTACTTTCATTTTTCCCGTCTTTGCCTTGTATTCTATTCCTTTGTATGCTTTTTTTCTATTATTAGGAATAGTATACAAGTAATGAGTTTCAGACATCTCACAAAATTAAAAACAGTATAAAAAAATAAAAAAAAAAAGTAAAAGGCTTACAGAATTTTTGAATCATACAATACATAATTCTATCGATCGACAAGTTTAAGGAATCTCTAGATCTAGAAATTTATTTCGTACAACTGAACCTTTTCAAACTGTTTCTTTTTCAAAACCAAAAAGATTTGTGCCAAAATCACAGATGCCAAGAAGAACAAAAGGCCTTGGACTCGTAATGGATCTTGAAGCACTATTTCTGCGTCTCCCTGCCCAAACCCTCCTACATTTGGATTACTTGTTAATGGTTGATCAAGCTTGATGGATTCACCTTCTGAAACAAGAAGTTCTGGTCCTGGAGGTATAATATCAACCACTTGACGTCCATCTAATGCATCAACTATGGTTATTTCATACCCCCCCTTTTCTTTACGTACTATTCTGCTTACTATACCGGCTGATGTAGCATTATAAACTGTATTGTTACTCTTGCTACCATCAGGATAAATCTGACCCCTTCCTCTGTTCCCACCTACATATATAGGATATTTTAAGAAGTGAACGTCTTTTTTCGTAGCAGGGTCGGGAGAAAGAATGGGAAAGACGATTTCACTATATTTCTGACCGGGAACAGGACCTATCACAAGAATATTTTTTTTATTAGGACGATAAGACTGAAAAGAAAGATTGCCCATCCTTTCTTTCATTTCGGGAGAAATACGATCGGGGGGGACTAATTCGAATCCCTCGGGTAAAATAAGAACAGCTCCCACATTTAAAGCTCCCTTTTTACCATTAGCAAGAACTTGTTTCAGTTGCATATCATAAGGAATTCGAACAACTGCTTCAAATACAGTATCAGGAAGTACAGCTTGCGGAACTTCAATATCCACGGGCTTATTAGCTAAATGGCAATTGGCACATACAATTCGCCCAGTCGCTTCTCGTGGATTTTCATAACCCTGCTGCGCAAAAATGGGATATGCATTTGAAATAGATGCTCGAGTTATTACATATATCATGATCGATAAAGAAATGGATCGAGTCATCTGTTCTTTTACCCAAGAAAAAGTATTTCTATTTTGCATAGTCCAATCATAGATCCCGGAATTTCTACAATAAATTCGATAGGTAGCTAGTAGAATTCCCTATCCACAAGTTTGCCATTGTATTGATTGTACTGAAAGAATTGTACTGGTGGAATATGGTATGAATACCTTGAACTGAAAAGGTAGAAGTATAAAAAATAAGTAAGATTTAAAACGATTTCTTTATACACGAAGCAAAAGTCTGATTTGATTGATATCAAGAGATCTAATGAATTCTTCATTCATTCATTGAATGATAAATTACTACAAGGGAAGGAGATACACGATTTAAAAAATGGAAGATCCAATATTTCACAATTGTATCTAGAATCACTGGGAAAGTGAAAACAAGACCAGATATAATTTGATCGTTCTGAGCCAATCCAAAATCGTTGTATATCGAACCAATCATTAGTTCCCAACCATGGGTCGAGTGGAATCCGATCCATAAATCAGTAACTAAAAGAATAGAAAAATCTTTTATTGTGTCACTTAAGTTATAGAGAAATTCCTGAATCCAAGAATTAAGAATGAAAAGTTCTTCATTACCCAGAATAAAATAACTACTTAGAATAGCGAAACAGATTAGATTTGTCGATAAATGCAAAATTATAAATTATATGGAAATGAGATTCATTGTGTCTTTTGACCAATTGTATTGTTTCCTTGTGCATTCCTATATGAAGCCCTTGACCTTGTATATATGTGTCCGAGTACTGCTTTATCATCTCGTCCAACAGGAATAGTTCTTCTAATTACATAAAATTTTCTAGAACATTTTTCTCTTGAATATCATTCAAAAGGATTTCGGATTGCCTGGTATTCCACCAATTAATAATCCAAGTTTCTAGACTTTTATTAAATGAGAGAGAAACCCACCAGGGCAAAAAGAGTATAGACACAAGATATGGGAGGGAAGCGTAATGCTTTCTTTTTTTTTTTTCATTATGTATCTGTGATGTTAATGAACCTGTTTCATTCGTTGATTCTATCTTAGATTTCTATGAAGCGCGAGTTCTATAACAAGAACCTATAACTCTAACAAGAACAAGGTATCGAATCTATGGGTCTTTTCCTATTTTTGTTTTTGTGTCAGAATTAAGTCTTTGTATCTAGAATAGAACATCGAAGAAGGGACCTTTTCGAATGAAAAAAAAAAAAAGAAGTAAATATTCTTTCCAGATTCCAGAAATACCAATTAGGAAAATTGTAACCAATTCCATCTTCATTTATTCCTTTCGATGAAGACTCGAAAATCCATTTTAAGTAACGAATATTATTTTTATTTTAAGACGAACCCTACCAGATCCTTTAATTCTTTTATTTCTATTTCGAATTCGAAAGATTTAACTTTTTAATCGCAGCACGGGGATAGGGTATCAATTCAAAATCAGGGAACTAAAAGGAAGAATTCTGTTTTTACGAAAACAAAAGGTAAGATATTTGATGAATCTATACTTAACTTAGATTAGACTTCTGAATGAAACTTATTAGACCTTTAATTAGTATAAAAGAGTTAAGCTGGGGGCCATGTATATGCGTATATTTTGGTGTACTTTTGGTGTACAAATAGTTTATAGTTTATATTAATACTTAAATTCTTAATACTTATTCTTAATACTTAATATATATTATATATAAATTATTATTATTATTATATAATAATTATATTTTTATATTTTTTTTATTCTTTATACGTCCTCCTGGTTTTTTTATTTGTATTTGAGATGTATAATATATGTGAACTGCTGCCTCAACGGAACGGTAAAATAGAATATAGCATCCTTTGTCGGAATGAACATTTTTAAGAAGCTGCAGTTGTCTTAAAAAGATAATTAGTAAGTTCTTCTCTCATGCTGAGATTTCTTCTTCAGTTCATTTCATTCAATTGGTACGCGCAAGAAATAGGCCAATTCGGCAGCTTTTTGTTCAATTTCTCGTGGATTAAAATTATCATCAGTACGAGTCAAGGGAATGGCTCCTTGACCCCGGATTTCCATATAAAGTACACGACGAGTAAAAAGACCCTCTCCCACCTCTATTCTGATTGATTGGATATCTTTCAGAAAGAAACGAAGGAAGATGCGACGATTTTTTCCAGGGAATCCCCAACGAAAAAAGCACATTATCCCTTCTTTTCTATCGAATCGGTCATAACCACTACCTAAATTCCATGAAATTGTGCACCACAAATAAGAACTAATGAATAGACCTGCGATCCCATAGAAAGACATCACGATCCCTTGTGGGAAAAAAACAATTTCTTGAGAAGGAAATACGGATATCAGATTCCTACCAAGATAACTGGAAGTTCCAACCACTAAGAATCCTAGTGAACCTAAAAAAAGGATACAGGCCCAGCAAAAATTACTTGTTTTTCGAGACCCCGTTATAAGTTCTATCCATATATGTTCTGATCGCCAATTCATACTATACTAGATCCAGTTGCATTCGATTAGAATTGATAAAATAACCCAAATAGATTTGACTTTTCTTGCTTGATTCCGAAATAACTTCCATCAACTAGCAGTATTCTGACATGAACCATTAGGAATAATTGGTTAGATACATTGAGTTTCTATTTCAAAGATTTTAAAAAAATATTTGCTGATCATTTTTAATTTAATTGATATTGATTAAGCTATAACCGCATATACATACATTAATGCATATATTATGCATCAGTATACATAACAATTCTTCCGTTTGTTTTCGGAAAGGCCACATATCATATATCCTACCATATTACACTAAAAAAGTATTTGTATGATGATCCAGCGTTGAAATAAATTGATGAGATTTGGTCCCATCATTTTTAGACAATCTTATTTCTTTGGACATAAAGAGATAAAGAAGCCATTGCGATTGCCGGAAAGACTAGGCCCACTAAAGGAACCAAAATAGAGGGAAAGTTAAAATCTATCATAGAACGGGTACCTCGATTTCATATTTGTACCTATTATAATTATAAAGATATCTTATGATACGTCTACCTATTAGAAAAAATATGAATATAATCTTAATATTCTTAATATTAAAGTACTTAATAATAAAAATAAATAAGTACAAGGAATGTAGAACTAAATGAAGTTTACCTATTCCTCTTTCTACACGAATATGTATGACAGTCCACTTTCATAAATTTTATTCTTCTTTTCCCATCCTTAATTTTATTTATATCTTTTCTTTCAAAAAACCTTTGTTTGTTTTGAAAGAAAAGAATTTTTTATGAATTCGCGACTTTAACCAATCTTATCCAACAAACAAAACAGGGATTCCTAGTGAAAAACAGGGGTTCTCGGTAAATAGAAATAACTTATATTCTATATTCTTATTATTCTTTATTATCATTCTATATTCATTCTTATATTCTTCTTAGTTTGATTATTTGATTATATATTCTATATTTGAATTTGATTTGTTTTTATATTTTATTTTTTTTTCTATATTTTTTTATATATTTTTCGTTGTTCTATAATATGAATATGTCATAAAGTAGGGATAAATTTTTTTTGATTTACCCGATTTCTCAGAAGGAGAAAGAAACTCTTTTTTATCTTGTCGATAGAGAGATGCTTATTCCTAATCAGGAAGGGGGGTAGAATAAAAAAATGGATTCGGGTAAAAAAGTAATTATCCAAAACTTCTGACTCTTACTACACTTATAACTGATGTCCAAAAAGAAAACACCATCCTCCTAGTTTTGTTTTTTTGATTACAATAAACTAAATGCTTATTCGCTACAAATCAAAATAACTGAACCTAGTGCTATACTTCCATTTTAAAATGAAGAATTTCAACCCCTTTTTAATTTAAAATTAAAATATTTTTTTTTTAATCTGGATTCAAGGGAAGGAAACCCTGTAGTTGAAATAACTCACTGAGAACACCTTTTAAAAGATTACGTGGTACGATTGGGTCGAATAAGCCCTTATGGAATAAATACTCAGCTGCTTGTGAACCGTCGGGTACTGTCTTTTTCAATGTTTGTTCAATTACTCTTTTGCCCGCAAACGCAATATAGGCATTAGGTTCAGCAATAATGATATCTCCCAACATACCAAAACTTGCTGTAACTCCGCCAGTTGTAGGAGATGTAAGGATTGATACATAGAATAACTTTTTATTTGATTGATAATCATATGAAGCAGAAGATATTTTAGCCATTTGCATCAAGCTCAAACTCCCTTCTTGCATGCGTGCTCCTCCAGAAGCACACACAATAATGACAGGTAGAGATCGATTAATAGCATACTCGATCAAACGGGTTATTTTCTCACCTACTACGGATCCCATACTACCTCCCATAAACTGAAAATCCATAACTCCAATTGCTATGGGAATACTATTTAGTTGACCTATGCCCGTTTGAACAGCTTCAGTTAAACCCGTTTTTTTTTGATAAAAAAAGATGCGATCTGTATAAGGTTCCTCTTCTGAATGAAATTCAATGGGATCCATAGAGACCATATCCTCATCCATAGGCTCCCAAGTGTCAGGATCAATAAAAAGTTCGATTCTATCTGAACTACTCATTTTCAAATGATATCCGCAGTGTTCACAAATATTCATTTTTGACCCAAAAAATTTTTTATAATTTAATCCATAACAATTCTCGCATTGAACCCATAACTCTCTGTATTTTGTATTTATATCGAAATCATTAGATCTTCCTCTTTCATTGAGATAACTGCTACTAGTACTACTCGAATTTTCACTTTCAATACTACTTATACTTTTACTTTCCGTACAAATGAAACTATAAATGTAACTGTCGATACCACTGTAAATGTCACTATTAAGACTGATTTCAAAACGAAGATAACTATCAATGCAACTATTAATGTGATTATTCCAATTAGATTGAGTATCATACATGGAATAATAATAGTAGTAATTGCTACTCTTAGACTCACTATTCAAATAACTATAAAAAAGGATCTCTAGTTCATTCAAAAAAGAATTAGCATTGTCAATCTCAAAAATCTGATTTTCAATATCAAAATATACAGAATAACTGTCACCATTACTATTTCTAACTAAAAAAGTATCATCAGAGATCAAACTAAAAATATTTCTGCTATCAAATAAATAATCTAGATAATTAATATTACCGAAACTATAACTGCCACTATCACTCCAACTAGGAATCCTTTTCTCCGCATCATTTAGAATAGGTTCATTACTTCCACTAGTATGTCCAATACCATCAAGACTATCCATTGATTTACTTAGTCCACACCTATGTTCTAACTTATTGTTAGACAAGATCGAATTGAACCAACATTTTTCCATAGAGCCTTTCTGCCCCCTATTTGATGAAAACTTAATACCTAATATATGAATAGTCATTCGATGAATAAAAAAATCATTTTACTATTTTCTTTTTTTTATCATTCAGAATTCAAATGAAGCATATTATCCAATCATTAAAATTATTAATTAAAAACGAGCGAGTCTTGAAAAGAAAGAAAGGATTCTTCTCCTGTTGGGGAATCCAGTTAATCATTTCAATATTTCAATATATATTATGATAGAATCTTTTCCTCAAAAAAAAATATAAGGAGAGGTTTCTTAAAAAACTTTAAATTCTCATCAAAAAGATACATAGTTGTTTCTTCCCAAAAATTTTAAATAGATTCTCGTAGAATCTCGTGTCATACAGTCAAATAATAAATTTTTTTTATTACAACAGGGAACGAAAAAGACAATATCAATATAAAGGATGGGGGTAGAAGGGATCTTTCCCTTGGCTTGATCCTTGATCTATGGCCTGAATATAAAATGATCC